AATGATGAGCCTGATTAAAGGACTATCGTGATAGGATAAAACATGTAGCACAAACTACCTTCATTACATCCAACAGAATTAAACTGTCACCATCAAGCATCAAAAGCCACCGTGCATCATACACCAAGATGTATGAACATAAAAATCAACTTAGAAAAGTAAGCTAAGACAAAGCTAATGGGTTCATACCCCATAAATAGAGTGAACACTCTCTTCTCTAATGCCCAGTAACTCAACCAAAATCCTATTACTAATCACCTTAGTAAGAGGTATGTTAGTGTCTGTATCGTCCAACTCATGAATTGGCGCATGAATAGGCCTGGAAGTAAATTTAATATCATTTATTCCACTGATATCTAACATCAAAAACATATACAACACAGAAGCATCACTAAAATACTTTATCGTTCAAGTATTAGCTTCAGCAACTCTGCTATTTATAGTAGTAATAAAAACAGTGACAGAAGACCTATTCACTCTTACGAACGTAGGGACCCCATATACGCCAATAATTGTCTGCACACCTCTACTTCTAAAAAGAGGAGCAGCACCATTTCACTGGTGGTTCCCAGGAGTCATAGAAGGCCTAAGATGGGAAAACTGCGGTCTACTAATAACCATTCAAAGGGCTGCACCCATAATACTAATATCATATCTGATTGAAATCAACCCTTTCATGTTAAGAATCATTCTAGCATCAACAATCGTAGGAGCAATTGGAGGCCTCAACCAAACATCAATACGGAAAATCCTAACATATTCATCCATCAATCACACCGGTTGAATGCTAATAGCGCTAATCACAGGAGACAACATATGAATAATATACTTCGCAGTCTACTCAACGCTAGTCCTAACAGTACTATCAGTTATCAAACTATCCAGAGTATCATTTATCAACCAAACCATAATAACAAATAGGGAAAATAAACTAATGAAATTCATAATGTTCACGTCACTACTTTCCCTGGGGGGGCTCCCACCATTCCTGGGGTTCCTACCAAAATGATTTGTTATTCAAGCAATAACCATAAATAAACTGATACCTATGGCAACCATAATAGTGATTGCATCACTAATCACACTATACTACTACCTAAAAATCTCCTATTCAAGATTCATAATCCTAACCACAGAGCCAAAATGAAACAACCAATCACACAAAAACAGAACAAACAAAAACATCAGAGCCATAATCCTATCATCGGTCTCACTAACAGGGGCAATACTATGCACAATTATCATCAGAACAAACTAATAATAAAGGCCTTAAGTTAAACTAAACTAATAACCTTCAAAGCTATAAATAAGGGGCTCACCTTTAGGCCTTGGTAAGCTCTTAACCTACCCCTACAGAATTGCATTCTGTCATCACTAAATGAATACAAGGCTAAAACCATAATAGTGGAAGAGCGACGTCAACACCCCTAAATAGATTTACAGCCTATCGCCTACTAATTCATCTCAGCCATCCCACTAATTTTTAATCGATGATTCTTCTCAACTAACCACAAGGACATCGGAACACTATACTTCGTATTTGGTGCATGATCAGGTATGGTAGGAACATCTCTCAGAATACTTATTCGGACAGAACTAGGACAACCTGGATCTTTAATTGGAGATGATCAAATTTACAACGTCATTGTTACAGCCCATGCATTTGTCATAATCTTCTTCATGGTTATACCAATTCTAATTGGAGGTTTCGGAAACTGATTGGTACCCCTAATGCTTGGAGCACCAGACATAGCATTCCCACGAATAAACAACATAAGATTCTGATTACTTCCACCATCACTGACACTGCTGCTTGCAAGTAGAGCAGTAGAAAGCGGAGCAGGGACAGGATGAACAGTATATCCTCCTCTTGCTAGAGGAATTGCACATGCTGGGGCATCTGTAGACCTAGCCATCTTCTCCCTACACCTAGCAGGTGTATCATCAATCCTAGGAGCAGTAAACTTCATCTCAACAACAATCAACATAAAACCAAAAAATATAAAACCCGAACGAATCCCACTATTTGTATGATCAGTTGCTATTACAGCACTACTACTACTACTATCACTACCAGTACTAGCAGGAGCAATTACCATGCTACTAACCGACCGTAACCTAAACACATCATTTTTCGATCCAGCAGGGGGAGGAGACCCAATCTTATATCAACACCTATTTTGATTCTTCGGACACCCTGAGGTTTATATTCTAATCCTACCAGGATTTGGTATAATCTCCCATATCATTTGCCATGAAAGAGGAAAAAAGGAAGCATTCGGAAATCTAGGAATAATCTTTGCCATACTAGCAATTGGGCTACTAGGGTTTGTAGTATGAGCACACCACATATTTACAGTAGGAATAGACGTCGACACACGAGCATACTTCACATCAGCAACAATAATCATTGCAGTACCAACAGGAATTAAAATCTTCAGATGACTAGCAACAATATATGGATCACAACTAACATACAGAGCAACATGTCTATGAGCCATAGGATTTGTATTTCTATTTACAATAGGAGGTTTAACAGGAGTAGTACTTGCAAATTCATCAATCGACATTATCCTACATGACACCTACTACGTGGTCGCCCACTTCCACTATGTACTATCAATAGGAGCAGTATTCGCAATCATAGCAGGGTTTATCCAATGATTCCCCCTATTTACTGGACTCACAATAAACCCTAAGTGACTAAAGGCACAATTCGCTGTCATATTTACAGGAGTAAACATAACTTTCTTCCCCCAGCACTTCCTAGGACTAGCTGGTATACCACGGCGATACTCAGATTATCCAGACGCTTACACAACCTGAAATATCATCTCATCAATAGGATCAACAATCTCATTCGTAAGAGTTATAATATTCCTATTCATCATCTGAGAAAGAATCTCATCAAATCGACAAATCCTATTCCCAACACAAACAAGAAACTCAATTGAATGGCTACAAAACTTACCACCAGCAGAACACAGATACTCGGAGCTACCAACCATTTCACTAACCAATAATTAACCAAAATCTAACGTGGCAGATAAGTGCGGTGGATTTAAGCTCCAAATATAAAGTCCAAGACTTTCATTAGAACCAAACCAATGACAACATGATTAAACATAAGACTACAAGATGGAGCATCCCCCATTATAGAACAACTAGTCTTCTTCCATGACCATGTACTAATAATCATACTAATAATCACCACAACCGTATTATACATAATAGTTACCCTAATCCGAAACAAACAAACCAGACGATTCATATTAGAAGGACAAATAATTGAAACCACATGAACCATTGCACCAGCAATCATCCTCGTATTCATCGCCATACCATCCCTACGACTCCTATATCTAATAGACGAAGTCCACAACCCCGCATTAACACTAAAAGCAGTAGGACACCAATGATATTGAAGATATGAATACTCAGATTTCACAAAACTAGAATTCGACTCATATATAATCCCCCAAGAAGAACAGCAAGAAAGAACATTTCGACTACTAGACACGGATAACCGAATCGTCCTACCAATAAATTCTCCAATCCGAATAATCGTTACAGCAGCAGACGTCCTACACTCATGAACAATTCCAAGACTGGGAGTAAAAACAGATGCCACACCCGGACGACTAAACCAAACAAGATTCTCAATTAGTCGTCCGGGTATCCTATACGGACAATGCTCAGAAATTTGCGGAGCAAATCACAGATTCATGCCCATCACAATTGAAAGAGTACCAGCGAAATACTTTATTAACTGAGTTTCAAAACTAAGAGAGTCATCAGATGACTGAAAGCAAGTAATGGTCTCTTAAACCAGCTTATGATAATCTAGCAACTATCTCTGATGAAAGGATTAGTTAATTATATAACATCAGAATGTCAAACTGAAATAATCAGTAATGATATCCTTTTATACCACAAATAATACCAATAGAATGAATAACACTATACATCACATTCCTAACAACATTCCTAATATTCAACATCATAAACTATTTCACACAATTCCCAAACTCGACAACTAAGAGCACCAACACCATCAACGTCAACAAAATAAACTGAAAATGATAAGAAATCTATTCTCAATCTTCGACCCAACCACAGAAATCAATAGACTCCCTCTAAACTGAACAAGAACAACCCTAGGAATTTTACTAATCCCAACAAGAATTTGATTGGTCCCATCACGAAACAACATAATAATCAGACTACTAATAAATAAACTTCACAAAGAAATAAAAACAATTCTAAGAAAAGGAGAACAAAACAAAGGAAACTCATTTATTTTCACCTCACTATTCCTCATAATCCTAATAAATAACTTCCTCGGGCTATTCCCATACGTCTTCACCAGAACAAGACATCTAACACTCACACTAACATTAGCACTACCCTTATGAGTAAGATTCATATTATTCGGATGAATCAAAAATACAAATCACATATTCGAACACCTAGTACCACAAGGAACACCAACAATACTAATACCATTTATGGTCATCATTGAAACCATCAGAAACCTAATCCGGCCAGGAACACTGGCCGTACGATTAACAGCAAACATAATTGCTGGACACCTACTACTCACTCTCCTAGGAAACAATGGACCAGCAATAAATCACACCTTATTAACAATTCTAATCGTAGCACAAATTCTCCTATTAGTCCTAGAAGCAGCAGTAGCCATCATCCAATCATATGTATTCGCAATCCTAAGAACACTATACTCTAGAGAAGTAAACTAATGTCAAATCACGAAAACCACCCATTCCACATAGTAAACAAAAGACCCTGACCACTCACCGGAGCAATTGGAGCAATAGTCACACTAATAGGACTAATCAAATGATTCCACCAATACGACAACAGCCTGCTGGGAGTTGGAACTGCAATCACTGTATTAACCATAATCCAATGATGACGAGATATCACCCGAGAGGGAACATATCAAGGACTCCACACAAAAATAGTAACAACAGGATTACGATGAGGAATAATCTTATTCATCATCTCAGAAGTATTATTCTTCGCATCATTCTTTTGAGCATTCTTCCACAGCAGCCTATCACCAACAATTGAACTAGGATCAACATGGCCACCCACAGGAATTCAACCATTCAACCCATTACAAATTCCACTACTAAACACCGCAATCCTACTCGCCTCAGGAGTAACAGTAACATGAGCACACCATAGACTACTAGAAAATAACTTCAGACAGGCAACACAAGGTCTATTCTTTACAGTCCTACTAGGAATTTACTTCACCGCACTACAAGCCTACGAATACATCGAAGCCCCATTCACAATCGCAGATTCCGCCTACGGATCAACCTTCTTTATAGCAACAGGATTCCACGGATTACACGTAATTATCGGAACAACATTTTTAACAACATGTCTACTACGACAAACAGCCCTACACTTCTCATCAAACCACCATTTCGGGTTTGAAGCAGCAGCATGGTACTGACACTTCGTAGACGTAGTATGATTATTCCTATACATTTCAATCTACTGATGAGGAAGATAAAACGCTACTTATCTAATACAAGTAAAGTATATTTGACTTCCAATCAAGAAATTTGTGAAAACAAGGTAAGTAATAATAATAACCATAACAGCAACAATGATTACAATTGCACTATCAACAGCAGTAATATACCTAACCACCCTAATCTCAAAAAAAAACAACGAAGACCGAGAAAAAAGATCACCTTTCGAATGCGGGTTTGACCCCAAAAACTCAGCACGACTACCATTCTCATCACGATTCTTCCTAATTGCAGTAATCTTCATAATTTTCGATGTAGAAATTGCACTACTACTACCAATACCAATTACCATAACAACATCAAGAATAAAATCATGAACTCTAATTAGATCAACATTCCTCCTAATCCTAATCATCGGACTATACCACGAATGAAATCAAGGATCACTAGAATGAAGAAACTAATCAGGGACTATAGTTAATAATAACATTTGAGTTGCATTCAAAAAGTGCTGCACAGCAGCTAGCCTCAAATTAAAGTGAGAAGCAACATCTTGCAATCAGTTTCGACCTGATCTTAGATAGTAAACCTATCCTCACTATCCAATCTTAACTGAAACCAAAGCAGAGGTATATTATTGTTAATAATAAAAATGAATAAAAGAATTCCAGTTAAAGAAGTGACAGAAAAAGTGAATGCTGCTAACTTATCACTATAGCGGTTAAAATCCGTTTACACTTCTATATTTATATAGTTTAAGAAAACATTACATTTTCACTGTAAAGACAAAGTCCAACTTTTATAAATAATAACCAATCACTTAAAGGTCAACAAAAACCTCATCGACATCTTCAGCGTCGCGCTCTAAATAATTAAGCTATTCAAGTAAAAAGCTAACAAAAATAACAGAATAACAACCCACATAACGAAAAAGACCAAAAACACCCTCAAGCTTCTGTACTGAACCCACTGATTAACCCTACCAAGATTAAAAAGAACTCAATATAAACCCTGCCCACCAAAATACTCCATTCAACCAAAATCAAAAACCCTCATTGATTTATAACCAAACCCCAAAGGGCCGAAAGAAACCCCATAAGTAGAAAAAAACGGTATAAACCACATAGAACCAGAAAATGAAGAAATACCATAATAATAGATAGAAAATAAATAATCACTAAAACTAAAACTAGAAATTTCATACCCCAACCAACCTCCTAACAACACTACAAAAAAAGTAAGAAACCTTAAATAATAAGGTAAACAAACAACAGAAGGAGTAGGACAAATCAATCACATTAACGAACTACCACCAAGAACAGACATAGTCAACAAACCAATCATACCCACAACTATATTATAATTAGTCTCAACTATAGAACAAAAAGAAACAAAATTAAAATCACCACACAAAACAAAATAAAATAAACGAAAAGAATAACAAACCGTCAAGCCTGTAGAAACAAATAATAAAAGAAAACCAAAAACATTCACATATCTCATAGAAAACATTTCCAAAATAAAATCCCTGGAGTAAAACCCAGCCAAGAAAGGCATACCACACAAAGCAAAATTAGAAACCATCAAACAAGAAGAAGTAAAAGGCATATAAACAGATATGCCCCCCATAAAACGAATGTCCTGAGAATCCCCCATAGAATGAATTACACCCCCCGCACACATAAACAATAAAGCCTTAAATAAAGCATGAGTCAACAAATGAAAAAAGGCCAAACCAGAAAGACCAACAGAAATAGTTATAATCATAAGACCCAACTGTCTCAAAGTAGACAAAGCAATAATCCTCTTTAAATCATACTCAAAATTAGCCCCGAGACCCGCTATAAACATAGTCAAACCAGAAATCAACAACAAAGTAACATTCAACAGACAGCCAAAAGAAGGACTAAACCGAATTAACAAGTAAACACCAGCAGTAACCAGCGTAGAAGAATGGACCAAAGCAGACACCGGAGTAGGAGCAGCCATCGCCGCAGGTAACCAAGAAGAAAAGGGAATCTGAGCTCTCCTAGTCATAGCTGCCAAAACAACAAGAAAAGAAATCAACTCCATTTCAACAGAACCAGACAAAAAATCCAAATAATAAATAAATCTCCAACTACCAAAATTAAGTATTCAAGCAATTACTATCAATAAAGCCACATCACCAATACGATTAGACAAAACCGTCAACATACCAGCACCGTAAGACCTCACATTCTGATAATAAATTACCAAAAGATAAGAAACCAAACCTAAGCCATCCCAACCCAATAAAATTCTAATCATATTAGGACTAACAATCAAAAACATTATAGAAACCACAAACATCAAAACCAACGAAATAAACCGAAAAATATTCAAATCACCAAACATATAATCATCACTATACAAAATAACAAGAGACGAAATAATAAATACAAAGCCCATAAACAATAAAGACATCCAATCAAACAAAAAAGTTATAACAACAGAGCTCCCATTCAGTCTAACTACTACCCAATCAACAAAATAAACCAAATCAGACAAAATAAAATAAACACCCAAAAAACAGCAAAATCAACCCAAAAAAAACAAAAAAACAAATCTAGCAAAACAAATAGAAATAGGCATCACAGTCCAAAGCAACCAAATCACATCACCGACACCACAAATCAGCATTTTAAATTAAACTATTTAGACTAAAACCCCCATTCTACACCCAAAAAATAGTAAAATCAACCCTCAAAACAACCAAATTTAAAGGGAACCAATGCAAAAACAACAACAAAAACTCACGAACATAACCCAATGAACAAGAGTACAAGCCAGAAAAAACAGACCCATGCTGACTATAAGAATACATATAAAGGGTATAAGCCGCACTAAAAAAAGACAAAAAAATTAAAATAAACATAAGATACCAAGACCAAGAAACCAAACTACTCAACAAACCAACTTCACCAAGAAGATTAAGAGAAGGAGGTGCAGCCATATTACAAGCACTCAACAAAAACCATCACATGGTCATACTAGGCATAAGATTCATCAAACCCTTATTAACCAACAATCTACGACTACCAAACCGCTCATAAGAAATATTGGAAAGACAAAAAAGACCAGAAGAACACAAACCATGAGCAATCATTAAAGCAAAAGATCTACATACCCCCCAATAACCCATAGTTATAATACCACCGATAACTATGCCCATATGTGCCACAGACGAATAAGCAATCAAGGACTTCAAATCAGTCTGCCGTATACAAAATAAACTGACAAATAAACCACCAACCAAACCCAAAACCAATCAAACAATACCAAACCCAAATCCAAACCTAGACAAAACAGGAAACACACGAAGCAAACCATAACCACCAAGCTTCAACAAAACACCAGCCAAAATCATTGACCCAGAAACAGGAGCCTCAACATGAGCCCTAGGAAGCCACAAATGCACCAAAAACATAGGCATCCTAACCAAAAAGGCCAAAACCATACAAACATAAAACAAACCACCAACAACGCCCCCACGTAATAAAAACAAGCACAACGAGCCTAAAGAACTATAAATATACAAAATACCAACCAACAAGGGAAGAGACGCCAACAAAGTATAGAACAACAAATAAACCCCAGCCTGAATACGCTCCGGCTGATAGCCCCAACCCAAAATAAGAAACAAAGTAGGAATCAATCTACTTTCAAAGAAAATATAAAATGAAAGTAAACCAACTCTTCTAAAAGTACAATACAACATAGCAACAAGAAAAACAACAACAAAAAGGAAAAAGCCAGGAAAATAAAATGAACGAAGAACAGATTCTCTGGCTAAAATCATAAGAACACAAATCCACATGCTCAAAAGAACAAGACCATAAGAAATTACATCACAGCCAAAAAGATACCCCAAGCCACCTCAACAAAAAAAATAAGGAAAGGAAAAAAGATAGAAAAAAGAAACCAAAAACAACAAAGAACAAACTAACCATCAAGAACAAGAAACACAAAGAGGGGTCATAAACAGCAAAAAACAAAGAAACTTTAACATTGAAGAACTCTATAAGAACGAAAATAATCATTACCATGACTACGAATCATGGAAACCAGAACAGACAGGCCCAACGAACCTTCGCAGACCGAAAAAATTAAAAAATAAACAACAAAAAAAAGACTATAATTAAAACCACACAAATAAAAATAAACCGAAAGATACAAAACCAAAACAACGAACTCCAATCTTAACAAAGTAACCAACAAGTGCTTACGACCAGAAGAAAAGGCCCAAATACCACAAAAATAAAGAACAAAAAGATAAAACCACATTGACATTAAGTTTTAATAATTTAATAAAAATATTGGTCTTGTAAACCAAAAATAAGGACAAACCTTTTAAAACTTCAGAGGAAAGACACACGCCATTTCATTAATCCCCAAAACTAACATTTTAAATAAAATACCCCCTGATATAACAAAACTACTTATATCAATAAGAATAATAACAAGAATAATATTCACACAAATAAAACACCCACTAGCCATAGGCATAATATTACTCCTACAAACCATAATAACATGCCTAATCAGAGGGACCATATACAAAAGATTCTGATTCTCATACATCCTTTTCATGATCATAATCGGAGGGATACTAGTACTATTCATATACATGACAAGACTAGCATCAAACGAAATATTCTCACCATCCAACAAAATAATCCTAATTGCACTAATAGCATCACCAGCATTAACATATATCATACCAGATCAAACAAACAACAAGGAAATAAATATACACGACACAACAATAGAGAACGAAATCACATCAACAACAATAATAATATACAACCAAAATACAGGAACAATAACCATTCTACTAGTATTATATATGCTACTTACACTAATTGTAGTAGTAAACATTATCAGCATCTCAAAGGGACCACTACGACACACAAACTAATGAATAAACCCATACGAATCAGACACCCCCTCATCAAAATTGCAAACAACGCCTTAGTAGACCTACCAACACCATCAACTATTAGAGGATGATGAAACTTCGGATCACTACTAGGAGTATGTCTAATAACACAAATCCTAACAGGACTATTCCTAGCCATACACTACTGCCCAGACATCAACTCCGCGTTCTCCAGAGTAAGACACATTTGTCGAGACGTAAACTATGGGTGACTACTACGAACGCTACACGCAAATGGAGCATCACTATTCTTCGTATGTATTTACATACACATCGGACGAAATATATACTACGGATCATACAAACTCGTACACACATGATCAGTGGGAGTAGTAATTCTATTCCTAACAATAGCAACAGCATTTATAGGATATGTACTTCCATGAGGGCAAATATCATTCTGAGGAGCAACCGTAATCACAAACCTACTATCAGCAGTCCCATACATAGGAAAAGAACTAGTTCAATGAGTATGAGGAGGATTTGCCGTAGACAACGCAACACTAACACGATTCTTCGCACTACACTTCCTAATACCATTTGCAATCGCAGCAATAGCCCTAGTCCACCTACTATTCCTACACCAAACAGGATCTAACAACCCACTAGGACTAAACAAAAACACAGACAAAATCCCATTCCACCCATACTTCAGAGTAAAAGACATCTTTGGATTCGCAATCATACTCATACTACTATCAGCACTAACCCTAAAAGAGCCATACCTCCTAGGAGATCCAGACAACTTTACCCCAGCCAACCCTCTAGTAACACCCGTACACATCCAACCAGAGTGATACTTCCTATTTGCATACGCAATCCTACGATCAATCCCAAACAAACTAGGAGGAGTTATTGCACTAGTAATATCAATTGCAATCCTATTCATCATACCAACTAACAAATCTAAGTTCCGAGGAACACAATTCTATCCAATAAACCAAGTATTATTCTGAACAATAACAAACACAGTAATCCTACTCACCTGAATCGGAGCACGACCAGTAGAAGACCCATATGTCCTAACAGGACAAATCCTAACAGTAGTGTACTTCTTATATTACATCATAAATCCAATAACAACAAATCTATGAGACAAATCAATAAACTAAGTTAAATAAGCAACGAGGAAAGCCTAGTGCCTTGAAAACACTATGAGAGAAGTTCAAACCTTCTATTAACTTAAATGCCTAAATTAATACACTTACAACAAAGAAAGAATTAAAAGCCTAACACCAACAAAAAACAAGAGATAATTTAAAGAAAGGGGCAAAAAACTCCTTCAAGCCAAATACATCAACTTATCATAACGAAATCGTGGTAAAGTACCACGAACCCAAACAAACAAAAAAGAAACAAAAGTCAACTTAACATAAAAAAAAATAGAATAAAGATCACTACCCAAAAAAATAATGCAAAACAACAATCTTATAAAAAGAATACTAGCATACTCTGCCAAAAAAATTAATGAAAACCCACCACCGCCATATTCAATATTAAAACCAGAAACCAACTCAGACTCCCCTTCGGCAAAATCAAAAGGAGTACGATTAGACTCCGCCAAACAGGAAATAAACCAAACAAAAGATAAGGGAAAAGAAAAAAAAATCAACCAAATATAACCCTGAAATAAATAAAAATAAACCAAATTGTAACCACAAACCAAAATAACAAAAGAAAACAAAATAAAAGCCAATCTAACCTCATAAGAAATAGTCTGAGCCAAAGCACGCAACCCGCCCAACAAAGAATAACTAGAATTAGATGACCAACCAGCAATCATAACAGTATAAACACCAAGTCTAGTACAAGCCAGAAAAAACAACAAACCCAACTCAAAAGAAATAAAACCTCTCAAATAAGGAATCAACAACCAAATTAACAAAGAAAGAAACAATGCAAAAACAGGAGAAAAATAGTAAACCAAATAATTAGAAACCAAAGGAAAATACTGCTCCCTAGAAAATAACTTAATAGCATCTCTAAAAGGCTGAAGAATACCAACAAAACCAACCTTATTGGGCCCCCTACGAATATGAATATAACCTAAAACCCTTCGTTCCAAAAGAGTAAGAAATGCCACCCCAACCAAAACAAAAATAACTAACAACAAAAACACAACAACAGAAAACAATGCCAACATAACAAATACTACTTGTAAAATAAAAACTTCACATTAATAGATTCTAAATCCAACGCACTTATCTGCCAAAATAGTCAGTTAATAAAATTCAACAACAACAAAATTATTCCAAATACCTGGTCCTCTCGTACTAAGGTATAAAATTACATTTATAGATAGAAACCAACCTGGCTCACGCCGGTTTGAACTCAGATCATGTAAGATTCCAAGGGTCGAACAGACCCAATACAACTTTCAGCCCCTACACCAAAAATTCACCTTAATCCAACATCGAGGTCGCAAACCCCCCTGCCGATAAGAACTCTCAAGGAAGATAACGCTGTTATCCCTAAGGTAATTTAGTCTTATAATCAAAATAAATGGATCAAATAACTATAAATAAATATAATCAAAACAAAGAAGAGTTAACTACATTCCTCTCATCACCCCAACAAAACAAAAAGCCCATTCACCAACAAAATAAACAAACAACCAACAAACAAATAAACCAAATGTCAAACTCTATAGGGTCTTCTCGTCCCATAAAAACATCTAAGAATTTTAACTCAAAGACCAAATTCAATAAAACATTCAACATTAAGACAGCTCGTGCCTCGTCAAGCC